ACATGCATTATTTTAATAGTGTAAATAAGCACATTTTTCGCCCCAATTAAGCTTCTATAGGTTGTCCTGTTTCCGGGGGTTTTCAGGAGTGTTAGTGATCTTAGGAGTTTAAGGGGGTAGGGGGTTTAAACGCGAAGAAACCAGGGGTAATCTTAGGAACTCTCAGAGTAATAAATCACTCTTTATGCTCTTGAGATATATTTATGCAGTTCTTTTTAGAATATCTATCCAACACTCAAAATATATAATGCAGGAGCGAGATAAATGTTCATACCTTGTCTGTTAATACCGTGTGCGCTCTGTAATGTCAAGTGAAAGGAAAAAAAAAAAGAGAACCCCTGGCTCGCTGGAGAGAACGCCCGGCATGCTGGGTCATCTCGGGGATGTACCCCAACATTAACTTATGCAAGCGTCGATGAAAGTGGGAGGAATAATATCAATCAATGGCCCTGAAATAGGAACCAAATGCCAGGAATAGTGCACTGTGTGAAACCCCCACGAATACTTGTCCCTCACCTTCAATAACCGTTGGCATTAAGAAATCAACTGATGGTCGGTTCTTACTACATCGTATACTGATATCTGACGGGTTGTGGAAAAACGTATAACTTAACTAATGAGTTATTTAGTTCGGTCTTAAATCTCGCCTATCCTTGAATTAGTTAAATGTTAAATAAAACTCTACATGCTTTATGTTTATCTTCGTATTATGCTGATATATGAATGTGGAACACCGAGATGTGTTGATATTACATATATGTCTTTACATACTATTGATTTGGTTCATATAAATTCGTGGTGATTATACATATATGTATATGACATAAGTCATATACTGAAATTAGTACATACGCCAAGGAATAGTTTAATTTAGAACCCTAGCTTTGGGAGTTAGGGGTAGGAGTTAAAATCTCCTTTCTTTGAGCAGTAGGGAGGATTTTAACCTCCGGCGTCCGGTTTACAAGACCGGTGCTCTGGCGCTGAGCTACTACTGCAAGCTCATCCTAAAGCTTTGTTTTCTATTCAGCCTGCTAGTGGGAATAAAGCTAAGAAAATAAAGAAGTATAGAAGAGATGCAATTTGGCCAATGATAATAAAGGGGTGTTCGACGGGTATGCCTCCGATTCATGTGAGAATGGCGACGTCTGCGATGAGGGTTCAAAATAAGAATTGGGTCATGGGGCGAAAGGTTAGGCCTCGTTGTTTTGATGTATGGAGGATTGGTACCACTATGAGCACGAGGATGGATGCCAGAAGGGCTAGAACGCCTCCAAGCTTGTTGGGGATAGAGCGAAGGATGGCGTAGGCAAACAAGAAGTACCACTCAGGCTTGATGTGGGGAGGGGTTACCAGCGGGTTAGCAGGGGTAAAATTGTCTGGGTCTCCTAAGAGGTTGGGGGAGAATAACGCTAGGGCTGTGAGGGCAATTAAGAGTGCTGCAAATCCTAGGAGGTCTTTGTAAGAAAAGTAAGGGTGAAAAGAGATTTTGTCTGCATCTGAGTTTAAGCCAAGGGGGTTGTTTGAGCCAGTTTCGTGTAGAAAGAGCAGATGGATGAGGGTTGCACCTGCAATTACGAAGGGGAAGAGGAAGTGGAAGGCAAAGAATCGTGTGAGTGTGGCGTTGTCTACTGAGAAGCCTCCTCAAATTCATTGGACTAGGGCGTTACCGATGTAAGGAACTGCAGAGAGAAGGTTTGTGATGACAGTGGCCCCTCAGAATGACATTTGTCCTCAGGGGAGGACGTACCCTACGAAAGCGGTTATTATTACAAGGAGTAGGAGGACGACCCCAATATTTCAAGTCTCTTTATAGAGGTAGGAGCCGTAATAAAGGCCCCGTCCGATGTGCATATAGATGCAAATGAAGAAGAAAGAGGCACCGTTGGCGTGTAGGTTACGGATAAGTCACCCGTAGTTAACATCTCGGCAGATATGGCCGACGGATGAGAAGGCTGTTGCGATGTCAGAGGTGTAGTGTATGGCGAGGAAGAGCCCGGTTAGGATTTGGATGATTAAACAAAGGCCAAGGAGGGAGCCAAAGTTTCATCATACCGAAATATTTGAGGGGGCTGGAAGGTCAACCAGTGCATTGTTTGCGATTTTTAGTAGGGGGTGGGTTTTTCGTAGGCTAGCCATTAAGGTTCTTGTAGTTGAATAACAACGGTGGTTTTTCAAGCCATTGGTCCTGGTTAAATTCCTGGCAGGAATTATGACCTATATTATGTCTTTGTTCTTATTGGGGTTGGTGTTAGGTTTAGTAGCAGTGGCTTCTAATCCTTCCCCCTATTTTGCTGCTTTAGGGTTGGTGGTTGTAGCAGGGATGGGGTGTGGGGTTTTAGTTGGGCATGGTGGCCCTTTTTTATCTTTAGTTTTATTTTTAATTTATCTTGGAGGGATGTTAGTAGTGTTTGCGTATTCAGCAGCTTTGGCTGCTGAGCCCTTCCCAGAAAGCTGAGGAAGTCGTCCTGTTTTACTATACATAGTAATATATGTAATAGGGGTGGTGGTGGTTTCAAGTGCTGTATGAGGTGGGTGACATGAAGCGTCTTGGGTGCCAGCTGATGAGCTGGGGGATTTTTCTGTGTTTCGAGGGGATATTGGTGGGGTGGCTCTTATGTATTCGTCAGGAGGAGGCATGCTTGTGTTAAGTGCTTGGGTGCTTTTGCTTACGTTGTTTGTGGTGTTGGAGTTAACCCGGGGTCTAAGTCGTGGGACTCTTCGGGCTGTTTAGCATGTGTTAATAAGGACGGCTAGGGTTAGGGTAAGGAGGAATAGGGTGAGGTAAGTTTTAATAAGGCCCTGCTGGGTGTTGCTAGTTGTGGTAATTAGAGGGAGGCTGGTGTTGGCAATGGCTTTTGGGCCTGTTTTTTCAAGTCATGTTTGATCCACTATTTGGCTAGCAATAGTTTGTCCTAGGATTAGGTTAACTTTAGGGGTAAGGCGATGTACAACTGTTGGGAAAAATCCTAGCATGTTAGAGAAGTGGTGTGTGGCCAAGTTTGGGGTGGTTTGATATTGTTTGCTTGTGAGGGATGCTAGTTCTAGGGCTAGGATAAGACCTGTAATTGTAACAAGGAGGGCGGCTAGTTTAAGCAGGGGAGGTATGGTTATAATTGGGGTTTTTAAGGGGGTGATGCTTGATGTAATTAGGAGCCCGGCAATAATGCTTCCTCAGGCTAGACGTTTAATAGGGTTAATTACGGAGGGGTTGTTTTCATTAATAGGGGAGAGGGAGTTAAATCGTGGGTGGCCCATTGAAACGAAGTATACTACGCGTAAGCTATAGATAGCAGTGAAAGAGGTGGCTAGGAGGGTGAGAGTGAGGGCTCAGGCGTTTAGGTGGGATGTGTTTAGGGCTTCAATGATGGCATCTTTTGAGAAAAACCCAGCTAAGAAGGGGGTGCCGGTGAGGGCTAGGCTTCCAATTGCTAAACAAGAGGAGGTAAAAGGGGTGAGGTGGTGTATGCTTCCTATTTTACGAATGTCTTGTTCGTCGTTCAGGCTGTGGATCACAGAGCCTGAACAGAGGAAAAGTATTGCTTTAAAGAAAGCGTGGGTGCAGATATGTAGGAAAGCGAGTTGGGGTTGATTAAGTCCGATAGTAACCATCATTAGTCCTAGCTGGCTAGAGGTGGAGAAGGCAACAATTTTTTTAATGTCGTTTTGAGTGAGTGCGCAGGTGGCTGTAAAAAGGGTTGTTAGGGCCCCTAAACATAGGCAGGTGGTTAAAGCAGTTTGGTTGTTTTCTAGTAAAGGACTCATGCGTACTAGCAGAAAAATGCCGGCGACAACCATGGTGCTGGAGTGTAGTAGGGCAGATACCGGCGTAGGACCCTCTATGGCAGAGGGGAGCCAAGGATGTAGACCAAATTGGGCGGACTTGCCGGTGGCGGCGAGGATTAGGCCCAAAAGGGGGAATGTAAGATCGAAGTCTTTAGAGGCGATGAAAATTTGTTGTATTTCTCAGGAGTTAAGGTTTATGGCTATTCAGGCTATGGCAAAAATTAGTCCAATGTCCCCCACGCGGTTGTATACTACAGCTTGAAGGGCAGCGGTGTTAGCGTCGGCTCGGCCGTATCATCAGCCAATGAGAAGAAAAGATATGATACCAACCCCCTCTCAGCCGATAAACAGTTGAAATATGTTGTTTGCTGTAACAAGAATGATCATGGCGATGAGGAAAATCAGAAGGTATTTAAAAAAGCGGTTTATGTTGGGATCTGCATGCATGTACCAAGATGCAAACTCTAGAATAGATCAGGTGACATAGAGGGCAATGGGGGTAAAGATGATAGAGTAGTGGTCGAATTTAAAGCTAATATTGATGTCAAAACAGGTGGTATTTATTCAAGTTCAAGAGGTTACGATTGTTTCGGCACCTTCGTTGAAAAATAGGAAGAGGGGTAGAAGGCTAACGAAAAACCCAAGCTTTACTGCTGTTTTAACATGGGATGTAGCTCAGTCCGGGGTCTTGGTTTGAGGGGTTAATGTTGAAAGTACGGGGTAGGCTAATAGTGTAAAAATAATAATTAGACTTGAAGTTATTATTAGTGAAGTAGGATGCATAGCTGCTACTTGGATTTGCACCAAGAGTTTTTGGTTCCTAAGACCAGTGGATGAGCTGTTATCCTTTAGGAGCATTTCGAGTGAGCCCTGGGGTTCAACCAAGGTTGCGGAGATTAGCAGTCTTCGTTGCTGGCGAGCCTCTCTCGGTGGATAAGGGGAGTTTAACCCTTGTCTTTAGAATCACAATCTAATGTTTTGGTTAAACTATATCTACATGAGGCTCATCCTCAAATTAATTCAGGTTTTAGGATAAGTAAAACTAGGGGGAGGAGGTGTAAGGCCAAGAGCAGGTGTTCTCGTGTGTGGGAGGGGTCTAGGGCGATAATGTGGGCTGGAAGAGGCCCCCGCTGTGATATGAGGAATATATAAAGGGAGTAGCTTGCTGTGATTAGTGTTCCGGCCCCGGTTAAGATGATAGTTCATCAAGATCAGTTGAAGAGAGAAGTAATAATCATTAGTTCTCCTATTAGATTCGGAAGGGGAGGGAGAGCTAGGTTGGCTAGGCTAGTAATGAACCATCAGGCTGTTATAAGAGGCATGACCATCTGAAGTCCTCGGGCTAGCAGTATTGTTCGGCTATGTGTTCGTTCATAGTTTGTATTAGCAAGACAGAAGAGTGCGGAGGATGCTAGTCCGTGGGCAATTATGAGGATAAGGGCCCCGGAGAATCCCCAAGGGGTTTGAATTAGGATGCCCCCTACAACCAAGCCTATGTGGCTAACAGAGGAGTAGGCAATAAGGGACTTTAAGTCTGTTTGACGAAGGCAGATTGACCCGGTTATGATAACACCCCATAAAGCGAATACGATAAAAGGGTAGCTTAATTCTTTAGTGAGAGGTTCAAGTATTACCATCATCCGTATTATCCCGTAGCCTCCGAGTTTTAGGAGTACAGCAGCCAGAATTATTGAGCCTGCAATGGGGGCTTCAACATGTGCTTTTGGTAGTCAAAGATGTACACCGTAGAGTGGCATTTTTACAAGAAATGCAAGAAGGCAGCCGGCTCACCATAGCTTGTGGGCATAAGAGGAAAGTTCAACTGGGTCGGAGTACTGGATTGTTAGAAGCGAGAGGGTGCCAGTGCTGTTTTGGAGGAGGAGAAGTGCAACAAGAAGGGGGAGGGATCCGGCAAGGGTGTAAAAGAGAAAATAAACGCCTGCATTTAGGCGTTCGGTTTGGTTTCCTCAGCGGGTGATTAGGATGAGGGTCGGAATGAGGGTGGCTTCAAACATTACATAAAATATAATGATCTCGGTGGCCCCGAAAGCCAGGATGAGAAAGATTTGAAGGGATGTTAAAAGAGTGAGGTACACTCGTTGTCGGTTGAGAGGTTCAGATGCTGTGTGGTTCTGGCTTGCTAAAATTATGAGGGGGAGCAGTCAGCAAGTGAGGATTAGAAGTGGGGTGGAGAGAGAGTCTGTAGCTATGTAGAAGTTGAGGCTAGATCAGCCGGTTTCTGCCGCATTTAAGAGCCAGAAGAAGCTGGTTAAAGCAATTAGTAGGCTGTGCATAAGTGTGGTAGGTCAAAGTCATTTGTGAGGAGCTATTCAAGTGGTGGGGACAAGCATTAGGGTAGGGATTAAAACTTTTAGCATTGTAGGAGGTTTAGGGTTTGAAGATGGTCGGTGCCATGAGTGCGGGCAGTGGCTACCAGTAGGGCTAGGCCCGCGCTTGCTTCACAAGCTGAAAATGCTAGCAGGAGCATTGGGGCTGCGGAGAAGTTTGTGGTTCCCAGTTGTAAGGTTCAAAGAGAGAGGGCAATAAATAAAGAAAGTATTATACCTTCTAAGCATAGAAGGGCTGAGAGCAGGTGGGTTCGGTGGAAGGCTAAGCCAGTAAGGCCTAATAGGAAAGCCGATGAAAAGGCAAAGTGAACAGGGGTCATTAGGCAGTTATGGACTTTAACCACAAGTTTTTGAGCCGAAATCAAAGGTTTTTCTTAAACTAACTGCCTATTCGGCTCACTCCAAGCCGCCTTGGAGTCATTCGTAAATTAGGCCTAAGGTAAGGAGCATAAGAACGGCTGTGGCCCATAGAAATGTAATTAAAGGTGCCGTTAATTGGTCTCCTCAAGGTAATGGAAGAAGGAGAGCAATTTCCAGGTCGAAGAGCAAAAAGAGGATAGCAATTAAAAAGAATCGGAGAGAGAAAGGCAGACGAGCGGAGCCTACCGGGTCAAAGCCGCACTCATACGGAGAGAGTTTTTCGTGGTCAGGGGTCATTTGAGGGAGCCAAAAGGAGACAAGGGCTAGAACAATCGAAAGAAGGGTAGCAATAGTAATTACAGTTGTAACTAGGTTCATTATCTTTCCTTGGGCTTTAACCAAGACCGGGTGATTGGAAGTCACTTATACTGACATTTAGTACTAGAAAGATTAAGATCCTCATCAGTAGATTGAGATATAGAGGAATAGTCATACAACATCTACGAAATGTCAATATCAGGCGGCTGCTTCAAACCCGAAGTGGTGCTCAGATGTGAAGTGGTGTAGAATCTGTCGGATTAGGCAGACGGCTAAAAATGTGGAGCCAATGATTACGTGAAGTCCGTGGAATCCAGTGGCCACAAAGAAGGTGGAACCATATACGCCATCTGCAATTGTAAAGGGGGCTTCGTAGTACTCTAAGCCTTGTAGGAATGTAAAGTAAAATCCAAGGAGAATTGTTAATGCAAGGGATTGGACTGCTTGTTTTCGTTCACCCTCTATGATGCTATGGTGGGCTCATGTGACTGTAACTCCTGAGGCAAGAAGAACAGCTGTATTAAGGAGAGGTACTTCAAAGGGATCGAGCGTTGTAATGCCCGTAGGAGGTCAGCAGCCCCCTAGCTCGGGGGTGGGTGCGAGGCTTGCATGGTAGAAGGCTCAAAAGAAGCCTAAGAAAAAGAATACTTCTGAGGTAATAAAAAGGATCATACCGTAACGGAGCCCTTTTTGGACAGGAGGTGTATGGTGGCCTTGGAAGGTGCCTTCTCGTACGATATCTCGTCATCATTGGAACATAGTAAGGAGAAGAAGGGCTGTTCCAAGGGTTATAAGGGTTGTAGACTGGAAGTGGAACCAGGTTGCTAAGCCTGATGTTATTAGTAGGGCAGCAATTGCACCTGTTAGAGGTCAAGGGCTGGGGTCAACTATGTGGTATGCGTGTGCTTGATGGGCCATTAGACGTTTTCTTGAAGGTAAAGGGTTAAAAGAAGAACAAATACGTAGGCTTGGATCATGGCAACAGCAACTTCAAGTAGGGTTAGGAGTACCAGGACTGTGGAGGTTAGGAGGGCTACAGCGGGCATTGAGGATAGAAGGACAAAGGCGGCGGTTGAGATAAGTTGAATCAAAAGATGACCGGCGGTAAGGTTGGCGGTAAGTCGTACACCTAGTGCGAGGGGGCGGATAAATAGACTAATTGTTTCGATAACGATAAGTACAGGAATGAGGGGGCCTGGGGTGCCTTCTGGTAGGAGGTGTCCTAGGGCATGTGTTGGTTGGTTTCGCATTCCAATAATAACTGTGGCTAGTCAAAGGGGTGTTGCAAGGCCCAGGTTTAGGGAAAGTTGTGTAGTGGGGGTGAAAGTGTATGGAAGTAGGCCCAACATATTTATGGTGATAAGAAAAATCATAAGAGAGGTTAGGAGGGCTGCTCATTTGTGACCGCCTAGGCTTAGGGGGAGAAGAAGCTGTTGGGTAAAGCGGTTGATAAATCAGCCTTGAAGGGCTAAGAAGCGGCTATTTAGTCATCGGGTTGTGGGGGCGGGGTACATAATTCAAGGTAGGGTAATCGCGAGGGCGATTAGAGGAATTCCTAGGAGTGTGGGGCTTATAAATTGATCGAAGAGGCTTACTGTCATGGTCAGGTTCAGGATTCTGTTTTGGGTTTTTCGGCGCTTTGGAGCGTTGGTTCGTTTGGGAAGGTGTGGGCTATTACTTTTGGGGGAATAATGGCGAGGAAAACTAATCACGAGAAGACTAGGATAGCAAATCAAGGTGCGGGATTGAGTTGAGGCATGTCGCTAGGGGTGGTTGGGAGTCACCAATCTTTAGCTTAAAAGGCTAACGCTGTTCCCTGTTTAGCTTCTTAGCGAGGCGTCTTCAAGTATTCGTGATGATCAGTTTTCAAAATGTTCTAGAGGGACTGCTTCTACTACGATGGGCATAAAGCTGTGGTTGGCCCCGCAGATCTCGGAGCATTGTCCGTAGAAGATGCCGGGGCGGGATGCAATGAAAGCTGTTTGGTTGAGTCGTCCGGGGACTGCGTCCATTTTAATACCAAGGGCTGGGACTGCTCATGAGTGAAGGACGTCGTCAGCGGAGACTAGAACTCGAATAGGGGATTCTACTGGGATTACTATGCGGTGGTCCGCTTCTAAGAGCCGGAATTGGCCGGGGGTTAGGTCTTGAGTGGGGATTATGTAAGCGTCGAACCCAAGGTCTTCGTAGTCTGTGTACTCGTAGCTTCAGTATCATTGGTGGCCGACGGCTTTAATTGTGAGAAGGGGGCTGTTGATTTCGTCTATAAGGTAAAGAATGCGTAGAGAGGGAAGAGCGATGAGAATGAGGATAATTGCTGGGAGAACGGTTCAGATAATTTCAATTTCTTGGGAGTCTAAGATGTACTTGTTGGTTAGTTTTGTGGAGACTATTGCCACAATAATGTAAAGGACTAGAGTGCTGATTAGAAAGACGATTATTAAGGCGTGATCATGAAAATGAAGAAGTTCTTCTATAACAGGTGAAGCTGCATCTTGAAATCCTAATTGAGAGGGATGGGCCATGGGGGGGGGCTAAGACACGCAGGACTTTAACCCACAATTCTGCCTTGACAAGGCGGTGTAATGTACCGTTTTACTAGCGTCTTATAAAGAAAGTGACAGAGCGGTTATGTGGTTGGCTTGAAACCAGCATATGGGGGTTCGACTCCTCCCTTTCTCGTTAGTTTGATTGAACTAGAACAAATGCAGGCTCCTCGAATGTGTGGTAAGGGGGAGGGCAGCCGTGTAGTCATTCTACATTGGTTGTTGTAAGTTCTACGGCCAGGACTTCACGTTTGGCAGCGAAAGCTTCTCAGATAATAAATAGGAACATAATTACTGCTACGAGGGAAATCAGGGAGCCAATTGAAGAGACAGTGTTTCACAGGGTGTAGGCGTCTGGGTAGTCTGAATATCGTCGGGGCATTCCAGCTAAGCCTAGGAAATGCTGTGGGAAGAAGGTGAGATTAACTCCAAGGAATATTACCCCAAAGTGGATTTTTGTTCAGGTGCTGTGAAGGGTGTACCCTGAAAAAAGAGGGAACCAGTGAACGAAGCCTGCAACGATAGCAAAGACGGCACCCATAGATAGGACGTAGTGGAAGTGAGCAACTACGTAGTAGGTGTCGTGTAGTACAATGTCTAGGGAAGAGTTGGCAAGGACGATGCCGGTCAAGCCTCCGACTGTAAAGAGGAAGATGAAACCGAGAGCTCATAAAAGAGGGGTTTCTCATTTGATAGAGCCTCCGTGAAGGGTGGCAAGTCAGCTGAACACTTTAACGCCTGTTGGGATGGCAATAATTATTGTAGCGGATGTAAAGTAGGCACGGGTATCTACATCTATTCCGACTGTAAATATGTGATGAGCTCAGACGATAAAGCCTAGAAGGCCAATAGCCATCATGGCTCACACCATGCCCATATACCCAAAAGGTTCTTTTTTACCAGAATAGTAGGCAACAATGTGAGATACCATACCGAATCCGGGTAAAATAAGAATATAAACTTCGGGGTGACCGAAGAATCAAAAGAGGTGTTGGTAAAGGATTGGGTCTCCTCCTCCGGCAGGGTCAAAGAAGGTGGTGTTAAGGTTTCGGTCTGTTAAAAGCATTGTGATGCCGGCGGCAAGTACGGGGAGGGAAAGAAGCAGTAGGACAGCAGTAATAAGAACAGATCATACGAATAGAGGGGTCTGGTATTGAGAAATAGCAGGGGGTTTCATATTAATGATAGTTGTGATAAAGTTGATTGCTCCAAGAATAGAAGAGATACCTGCTAGGTGAAGGGAGAAGATCGTTAGGTCAACAGAAGCCCCTGCGTGGGCGAGGTTCCCGGCGAGGGGCGGGTAAACTGTTCATCCGGTTCCGGCTCCTGCTTCGACCCCCGAAGAGGCTAGGAGGAGTAAAAAAGATGGGGGAAGAAGTCAAAAGCTCATATTGTTCATTCGAGGAAAGGCCATATCAGGGGCGCCGATCATTAGGGGAATGAGTCAGTTCCCGAAACCCCCAATTATAATTGGTATTACTATAAAGAAAATTATTACGAAAGCATGGGCCGTAACAATTACATTATAAATCTGGTCGTCCCCCAAAAGGGCGCCGGGTTGGCTTAATTCTGCTCGAATTAGGAGGCTTAAGGCTGTGCCTACTATTCCGGCTCAAGCACCAAATACTAGATATAGGGTGCCAATGTCTTTGTGATTAGTCGAGAAGAATCATCGTGTGATGGCCACAGGTAGGATGGCTGAGCTTTAAGCGGTGGATTGTAGTCCCATAAACAGAGGTTTGAGCCCTCTTCTTACCAAGCCCCAAGGTGTACAACATATGAGATTGCAAATCTTAAGAGGCAGACTAATACCTGCTGGGGCTTTCCCTCGCCTCTACTCGTACGACAGGCGAGGGAAAGGTAGGTGGATGCCCGCTGGTTGGAGCGCTTAGCTGTTAACTAAGAGTTTGTAGGATCGAGGCCTACCCATCTAGATAAAGCTTTAGCTTAATTAAAGTGTCTGCTTTGCATGCAGGAGATGTGGGATAATACCCCGCAAGTTTTAACAGGGACTGGGGGATTTTCACCCTCACTGGGGGCTTTGAAGGCCCCTGGTCTTCTATTAGCCTAAGTCTCTAAAGGGTTAAGAGTGCTGTTGTAGCGGGGGTGAGGGGGAGCAACAGTAAGGTTGCTGTGGTTGAGATAGCAAGGGGCAGGGTGTTTTGTGATGATGGGAAGCGCCAAGGGGTTGTACCAGCTATGTTGTTGGGGGACATAGTTAGGGTTATGGCGTATGATAGGCGTAGGTAGAAGTACAGGCTAAGAAGGGCAGTGAGTGCGGTAAGGGTGGCGGTAGCGGCGAGATCTTGTTTGGTTAGTTCTTGTAAAATTAGTCATTTTGGTATAAACCCTGTAAGTGGGGGAAGGCCCCCAAGGGACAAGAGGATTAGGGGAGTTAAAGATGTGAGAGTTGGGGCTTTTGTTCACGAGGTAGCGAGGGCGTTAATGCTTGTGGAGTTGTTAAGTTTAAATACAAGAAATGTTGAGAACGTTATGACTAGGTATGTAAGAAGAGTTAGGAGGGTTAAAGAAGGGGAGAATTGGACAATTAAAACTATTCACCCAAGGTGTGCAATTGATGAGTAAGCAAGGATTTTGCGTAGCTGTGTTTGATTCAATCCTCCCCAGCCTCCCACAAGGGTGGATGTAAGCCCTAATGCAACTAGGAGCGTTGAGTTAGCAGGTTGGATTTGTAGGAGGAGGGCGAAAGGTGCTAACTTTTGTCAAGTAGACAAGATAAGTCCGGTGGTAAGGTCTAAACCTTGTAGGACTTCGGGCAGTCAGGAGTGTAGGGGGGCGAGGCCTACTTTTAGGGCTAGGGCAAGGGTGATCAGAGTGACAGGGAGGGGATGTGATATCTGTTGAATGTCCCACTGTCCTGTGAGTCAGGCGTTGGAGGTACTTGCAAAGAGAAGTATTGCGGCTCCAGTTGCTTGTGTTAGGAAATATTTGGTTGTAGCTTCGATGGCCCGGGGGTGGTGGTGTTGCGCTATTAGTGGGATAATGGCTAGCGTGTTTATTTCGAGGCCTATCCAGGCGAGTAGTCAGTGGGAGCTAGCGAAAGTAATGGTGGTTCCTAGGCCCAGCCCAAAGAGAAGGGTGGATAAGATGTAGGGGTTCATTAGTAAAGGAAGGAGTTTAACCAACATATTTGGGGTATGGGCCCAAGAGCTTAATTTAGCTGACCTTACTAGGAAGTGGTGTAGTGGAAGCACTAAGAGTTTTGATCTCTTTAGGTAGGGTTCGAACCCCTTCTTTCTAAGGAGTTGGGGGGACTTTAACCCCCATGAGTCACTCTATCAAAGTGGTCCTTTTCTTCAGGCACAGCTCCTGGGTTATAGTTGCGGAGGTAGTCCAGCAAAGGCGATAGGGAGGGCTAGGTGTCAGATAACCAGGGCAAGGGTGAGGGGCAGGAAGTTTTTTCAGATGAGATGTATGAGCTGATCGTATCGAAATCGGGGGTATGAGGCTCGTACTCAAAGGAACAGTACTGAAAGAAGGGCTGCTTTGGTTATCAGGTTGACGGCGGTGAGTTCGGGGATTGAAGGGATATGGGAGGCTCCTAAGAATAGGGTGGCTGAGAGTGTGTTTATTAACAAGATGTTGGCGTATTCTGCCAGAAAAAAGAGGGCAAAAGGTCCGCCTGCATACTCTACATTAAAGCCGGAAACTAGCTCAGATTCTCCCTCTGTGAGGTCGAAGGGGGCGCGGTTTGTTTCAGCGAGGGTGGAGATATACCACATGGCGGCAAGGGGTCAGGTGGGTAGGATTAGTCAGACACTTTCTTGGGCGACGTTAAATGTTTGAAGTGTGAAACCGCCTGTAAAAATAATAATATTGAGCAGAATTAGTCCAAGGCTAACTTCGTACGAGATAGTTTGGGCTACTGCCCGAAGGGCCCCGATTAAAGCATATTTTGAATTAGATGCTCAGCCAGAGCCTAGGATTGAGTAAACTGCAAGGCTAGAGAGGGCAAGGATGAACAAGATACCAAGGTTAAGGTCAAATACAGGGTATGGTAGGGGTATTGGGGCCCAGAGAGTGAGGGCGAGGGTAAGCGCTAGTATAGGAGCAAGCAGGAACAGTACAGGGGAGGAAGTGGAAGGTCGAATGGGTTCTTTGATGAAGAGTTTAAGGCCGTCGGCGATGGGTTGTAGGAGCCCGTAGGGCCCTACTACGTTTGGACCTTTACGTAGTTGCATATAGCCAAGCACTTTTCGTTCAAGGAGGGTAAGAAAAGCGACGGCTAAGAGAACGGGTACGATAAAAGTGAGGGGGTTGATAATGTGTGTAATGAGGGTGGATATCATAGTTGAGGAGAGGGCTTGAACCTCTGTTGAAAGGGCTTAGGTCTTTTGCAATTACCGGGCTCTGCCACCTTAACATGCCTTTCTCTTAGGCACAGGGGTATGCCCTATTGCCTATTTTAGTTGACTTCACTAGGTGAGGGGGAGGCGTGCTCTTGGCATAGGCCTCTTCTTTTCGGTCCTTTCGTACTAGAAAAGAGCATAGCATAGATAGAAACTGACCTGGATTACTCCGGTCTGAACTCAGATCACGTAGGACTTTAATCGTTGAACAAACGAACCCTTAATAGCGGCTGCACCATTAGGATGTCCTGATCCAACATCGAGGTCGTAAACCCCCTTGTCGATATGGGCTCTAAAAGAGGATTGCGCTGTTATCCCTAGGGTAACTTGGTCCGTTGATCGGCATTGCCGGATCTTGTTGGTCAGAAATTCTGTTTTCTAGAGCTGTAGCTCTTAGTTGTAGGAAAAGTGTTCCCATTCCACGTGGGGGTTCTTTAATTCCCCGCGGTCGCCCCAACCAAAGACATTAGGGCAGGGTCCACTTGGTTTAGTCCTTTATTCAGGGTGCTTAACGTGGGCTGCTTTCGTGTCTAAAGCTCCATAGGGTCTTCTCGTCTTATGAGTGTATTCCCGCTTCTGCACGGGAAGATCAATTTCATTGACTGGAAAGAGGAGACAGTTAAGCCCTCGTTATGCCATTCATACGGGTCTTCATTTAAAAGACAAGTGATTGCGCTACCTTCGCACGGTCAAAATACCGCGGCCGTTAAACAAATAGTCACAGGGCAGGCGGGACCTCTTATTTTTAATTTACAAGAGGCGATGTTTTTGGTAAACAGGCGAGGCTTATATGTTTGCCGAGTTCCTTCTCTTTCTTTTAGTCTTTCCCTAGGGGCACACCTGTGTGGGGTTAACGGTTTATTATTGGAGGTCCTTCTGGTTGTTTGGTTTGCTCTCTAATGCCCTCTTTGTTTGGGGTCGTTAATGGTCGGTGGGGTGTCCGTTCCGATGTACACGTGTGCAGGGAGAGAGTCTTTGGCTCTCTTATTACTCATATTAGCATAGTCACTCCCATGTGGGCATGGGACGGTCCAGTATGGCCAGGGGGGTAAGATTAGGTGATCAGAATAAGAAGATGAGGTTGTATGTCCGAGCTTTAACGCTTTCTAAAGGGATGGCTGCTTTTAGGCCCACCAGAACACTTAGCTTTAATTATTATGATCTTTACCCGCCTAATAAAGTTGTGTCTTGTTCAAAGGGGCTGTACCCCCTTTGACTAACTCTCTTGGTTTCTTTAAGGTATCAATTAGGGGTTAAACTAGTGTGAAAAGAGAAGCTAAGAGGCTGAACTTTTATTCATTTCTTGGACAACCAGCTATAACTAGGTTCGGTAGGTTTGTCACCTCTACTCAAAGCTCTCTCCACTCTTTTGCTACAGAGACGGGTGTGCCCTATTAATAGGCTGTCTTGGAGTAGCTCACGTAGTTTCGGGACGTCAAACTAAAGTTCGCTTTGCTTGAGGTACACTTGCTAAATCATGATGCAAAAGGTACGAGCTTTAATCTCTGCTTTTTTAGGCTTCACTGGGTTGTTTCACTTCTCTTTCAGCGTTCCCTTGCGGTACTTTCTCTATTGCGCCGTTTGTCCTTTTCTATCTCCTATACTAAGGGGGAAAAATGGTTTGTTTAACTTAAATACTAGGGTATTTGGGGTTATTAACAGGGGTTTGTTGAGTTTGTTTGAGTGGGCTAGCTGTTGGGCGTCAGGGCGACTCGACTTGCACGGGTGACTTCTCAGTGTAAGGGAGATGCTTTTCTATCTTAGCCACGCTCTGATTTTACCAAGTGCACCTTCCGGTACACTTACCATGTTACGACTTGCCTCCCCTTTTTGATTATTAGGTTTTAGTTAACTGATTGGGGCTTTTGGGGAGAGTGACGGGCGGTGTGTGCGCGCTTCAGGGCCAGTTTCAGCGGGACGCTCTATTTCCAGCTTACTGCTAAATCCTCCTTCAGATGTGTGTTTCAGTGCATCATTCGTGTTCGCTGTGGTAGCGAATGTAGCCCATTTCTTCCCCCTCCATACGCTACACCTCGACCTGACGTTTTAGGTTGTACCAGTTCTGCTTACTATTAGTCCCTCACAGGGTAAGCTGACGACGGCGGTATATAGGCGGGTAAAACAAGGAAGGGTGAGGTTGAACGGGGGTTATCGGTTCTAGAACAGGCTCCTCTAGGTGGATCTAAAGCACCGCCAAGTCCTTTGGGTTTTAAGCTATTGCTCGTAGTGCCCGGGCGGATAGTGGGTGTGTAGTACTATCAATGTTTAGGGCTAGGCATAGTGGGGTATCTAATCCCAGTTTGTTCCTTAGCTTTCGTGGATTCAGATCAGATAAAGCGACTTTCGTGGTTGAACTTCCTGTCTTCGGTTACGTATAACAGTCTTGAAGATGTTTGGCTTTAGTACGATTTTTAACTTAACCACGCTTTACGCCGGTGTTTGTCAACTTGGGCCTCTCGTATAACCGCGGTGGCTGGCACGAGTTTTACCGGCCCTCTTAGCTTTAACTAAGTCAAGTTTTCACTTATGGCTTAATGTTTATCACTGCTGAGTTCCCTTGAGGGTGTGGCTAAGCAAGGTGTCGTGGGCTCAAGAGGATGTGCCTGATACCAGCTCCTTGTTCCCGGGCGGGGAACTGTAGGGCATTCTCACAGGGGTGCGGATACTTGCATGTGTAAGTTTGGCTAAAGTTGATAATAAAGTCAGGACCAAGCCTTTGTGCTTGCGGGACTTTCTAGGGTTCATCTTAACATCTTCAGTGTTATGCTTTAGTTAAGCTACGTTAGC